GAGCGGGTAGCGGGAATCGAACCCGCATCGTTAGCTTGGAAGGCTAGGGGTTATAGTCGACGTTGATTCATACTTTTTAAGGCCGCTAATTCAAAACCGAACATGAAACGTTGGGGTCATTCGGCTCCTTTATGGACGATGGATATATTCCCAGATAGAAGCCGGGAGCGAAATAACAAAATTCGACCCATAACATCTATGTCAGCTTTTTTTGTCTGAATGAATTCAAAACAATTCGCTTTATAGATGATCCCTCTAGAAGAGTGGGATTATAAAAATCCCAATCTTTCTAGTTACTTCGTTCTCTATTTCTATTTGAGAGAATCCTTAGGAAAAGTTTTTTGTTTCCCCGAGCTAAAGCTAAAAAAAAAATAGAATATGAATATTATGAATATGTTGATGTCTTTAGTAAACTAAAGTTATCATTTAATAGCTATTTTGCTTCAATCTAACCTATAAATAGAAAAAACCAAAATTGAAGATTTAGTTACGATTTGAACTAGACTTTTCTATCTTTATCCATGGATCCTTTACTTATACTTAAAAAATTGGAAGTATTGATCCAATTCAAAAACAAAATTATGTTTCGCAATTTCATAATCCAAATTTTCAATTTCGAATTGACCCTTGGATACAAATCACGAGAACGGATATTTTTACCCAAATCTTTTTTTTTTTTATTTTAGAGTGAAAGGATTCAACTTTAATCCTTTTAAGAAATAAAGTTTTTGATTGGAATATCAATTAAACTGAATGACCCCTTAACTATTAAGGGGATTAATTGAACGAATCACACTTTTACCACTAAACTATACCCGCTACAATGCGATTATTGTCTAAAAAAGGGCCTTTTGTCGAACAAGAGAATCGGATGTAATCAAGATAGAACAAAAATTAAAAATAATCATGAAATGCAAATTCTAAATTAGAACGTTGACGTCTTTGTCAGGAGTCCTAATGCAATTAGGAAAGGAGGAGTTATTTCGTTTAAATAACTAAATTTAATAATTAAAAATTTCATAATTAAAAAAAACTCTTTTGTTGGACGAATTTTGACAGATATGGCTCGACAAAACAACTTAAGTCATAAGACAAAAACAAGTGGATTGTGAAAAAATCCCTAGTTCCATTTTTCCTTTTTTTTCAGTATTTTTTTCCAGTAAAAGTAAAAAAAAAATGGAAATAAAAAAAAAAAGAAACGAAAAAATAATAAGAAATGACACTTTGATTCTAATTCTATATCATCATAGGAATGGAAATAGTCCTTCTTTTTCTTGAAAGAAGTATTTCATTTTTGGGTTTTCAAATCAAATCCAAATAAATCATTTTTGTTTATGTTATGGTTCGCATTTTTTCTATGGTTCGGCGGGTATGGTTCATTAGAACAAAAAAAGGCCCGGCTGGGTACTGACCAGGCCAGGCCGTCGAAGTGGAAATAAAAAAGGCCCCGTTGAACGAAATTAAAGAGATATTCTTTTCTTTAGTTTTTTTCTATTTTATCTCTTTCGAATGCTTTCTGTCTTTGAATTTTCTATAAATGATAGAAATGGAATTGCTAATAAAAGTTAGATCTATTTATATAATAGAATACAAAAGACAATAAAAAAAAATATATTCTATAAGCTATATTTTCTATGAGCTGTATAATCAATTTACTTTCTATATTCTCGATATTCTAGAGCATATAGAAAGTAAAGATATAAAATAAAGTAAAGACGGGCTTTTTTCAAGCATTATTTTTTGTGTAATGTAACAATGTAACATACTAATTATTAGTATTATTTTTTTTTTTCAATTAGGAGAGATGGCTGAGTGGATTAAAGCGTCGGATTGCTAATCCGGTGTACGAGTTATTCGTACCGAGGGTTCGAATCCCTCTCTTTCCGTTTCGGTCGATTGCTTCGTATATTTCAAATTCCAATTTAGCGAACACTTTTCCTTTTTTTTTTATAGTAACAGGTGTGGAATCGAGAAAACCCTAAGAACATTGATACGACTAAAGCAAGAAACCCCTTCTTTTTTTTATTCTTCGCGTCCGGGATTACGCCCTGGATCATTAGACAGGAATCCGAAGATGAAGAGAGAAACAAAGAATATCACTACGGTGTAAACAAAGAGTTTGAGAGTAAGCATTACACAATCTCCAAATAAGTTTTTTGTGGAAAAGAAAAAAAAGAATAGATTCTCTATTTTTATACTACATATCCGATTTTGGCATCAAGAAATGAAGTTCTTTTTAGAATTTCGATTCTAGAATCTATAAATGGAAAAGAGTTTTCAGAAATTCACACAATTCGAATTCAACATTGTGGTTGGCTCTAATATGGTTTCAGCGAAAAAGGGTCATAATCAACAAATCGCAAATGGGGGATCAAAATGGATCGCGGCTCCCCACGAATTTAACTGTTTGAATTGGGGCGAGGGTTCGTTCATATTGTACGACTCATCTGATCTTATCCATCGTTAGAATTTTTTTCTCGAACTCGAATAAATCATGAATTTTTCTAGCCCAATATTTAAGATCTCATCGAAAACTTACAGCAGCTTGCCAAACAAAGGCTAAGAGAAAAAATAGAACAGGTATTACTGGTATAACATCTACAATTGGATTCAAAAAAGCGTAGGCCTCGGGCAATTTGGCGAATAAAAAACTACTCGAATAAAGGGCAGAATTAAAACAGATATACATTAAACTAAAGATATTAAGCATAATAAACCTTTTTTTTTTTGGAGATAATTGTATTTTGATTGAGTTATTAATATCTTATTGATATAAGATAAAAAGGAAGAAAAGAAAGTAAGGTAGACAAAAAAATACTTCTTGGAACCGAACCAATCAAAACCCAAATCCTTCTATTCTCGTGTGAGAATTGAAGAAATCATACTTTCATACAATATCTTAATTTAATTCTATGTAATGATCAAGAAATTCAGTTTGATTTTACACCTACACGTGTCACAACCCTAAACTAAAACAATAATCGAATTTTAGGGCTTGGACTGGAATTGACGAACAACCAATACTACGGTTTAGTAGTACCGAATAGAAATTGAAATGGGGCGTCGCCAAGTGGTAAGGCAACGGGTTTTGGTCCCGGTATTCGGAGGTTCGAATCCTTCCGTCCCAGGCCCGACAGAATAAAAAAAAAAATTAGAAGGAAACAATGTGGGACTTTTTGTCTTTGTATCTATACAAAATAGTCTAGCATCCCCTAAAATAGGATCTTTTTTTTTAGGATTCATCATCCCCGCAGAAATAATTTGGGGTGGGAGTAGATAAGAGTTAGGGAACAACGAAATATACCGATTTGAATATCCGTGTCGGTCCAAATATCATTAACCAATAATCCTGTTCCACATGGAATGGATTTTCTTTGACCCTAACCCAAAATTTTAGGTATTTTGTCTTGGGCTTTATTTAATGAATAATTGTAAATCTCGGGAATAACAATTGATACGGGGGTGATTCATACAGCCTATTTACAGTATTTTCAATTTGGGTAAAGATTATTGAATCTGAAGCCCACGACAAAAAAACGACTCAAAATTTGAGGAAAGGCTTATATGCATGGATTGCTATCCTTCTATTTCAGAGATAATGTTCTTTCGCTTTTTTTAAGATTTGTGGTGAGCCCTTACCTTACTATTAAATATTTAACATACAATATACATAATTACTTTCAACGAAAATTGTTCAGTCTAATCTGATAGATATGGAAATCACCCATTTTTTTTTTTTGTAATTCGGATTTGATCTTTCATTTCAGGAGTACGGATGAAAGACTAACAATCTAAATATTCCCTTCATATACAAGGAAAAAAGGCTGTGCTGTGTATAGACTGAAGCAATGACTATTCATGATTCCATAATGGAATCAATTACATACCAGTTCCAAACTAGAGAAATGTTATGGTAAAACTTCGTTTGAAACGATGTGGTAGAAAGCAACGTGCGACTTGAAGGACATGATCCGCTGTGGATTTGCATCCACCATTTTCGATTTTATATAAATGGGCTCTTGGCTCGACATTCTTTCTTCTGTTCTATTAGAATCCTCACCTTTTGGTGGGTGGTAATGTAACTAGGACAGGATGGAGCTCGAGTAAAAGTATTTCTTTATTTCTCAGGGGCAAGGGTCTAGGGTTAATACCAATTAATAAGTTGGAAAAAACTTCGTAAGTAAATTTCGATTTTGATATAGAAATCGAAAGGATCTGATTCGAGCAATTTAGAAATCCAAAAGCAAGGGGAAATTTTGGTGGAATTGGGAAAACTCTTTCCATCAAAAGTTTATCCCGTAGCAATCAATTGTTCGTATGATTCTTTGATAGAAAGAAATCAAAAAGGGGTGTGTTGCTGCCATTTTTTCAAAATTGAAAACTAAAAAACATTAAAGATCGCCGAAGTAATGTCTAAACCCAATGATTCAAAGCAAAGAGAAAGGGTCCTGGAACAAGGAAATACCATTTTCAATTGTCTCAACAATTCGATCAGAATGAAAAATCCAAAAATCGATTCGATTCGAAACGAGACAAATAAAAAAGAGGCTTGAGACCACTCAAAAAAGGAAATGCCTAAGGATTTTCGTTTGGGCTTTGAAACTTATCCAACTTGAGTTATGAGAGTAGGAATGCTTTTTTGTTTCTTTTGAAAAATCAAAAAGAAACAAAAAAAAAGGAAGGGCTTAAATCTCTAATTGATTTGAGTATTTTATAGATCTATTTTACATTCTAATTCTATACATAGACATAACTATCACTTCTAACCATTTTTTTCTCGAGCCGTACGAGGAGAAAACTTCTTATACGTTTCTAGGGGGGGTATTGTTCATCTATATCTATCCCAATGAGCCGTTTATCGAATCGTTGCAATTGATGGTCGATCCCGAAGAGAAGGAAGAGATCTTCAGAAAGTGGGTTTTTATGATCCGATAAATAATCAAACCCATTTAAATGTTCCCGCTATTCTATATTTCCTTGTCAAGGGCGCCCAACCTACAGGAACCGTTCATGATATTTCAAAGAAAGCGGGGGTTTTTACAGAACTTAGTCTTAATCAAATTAAATTCTATTAAGGAATAGAACAAAAAAAGAGGGTGTGGAGGAGTCTTATATAGTTTTGTAGAATTTTTTCTTTACTACCCCCCCCTTTTTTGTTCGATTCATACCTCTTTCTTTTCGGTTTTTTTCAAGTATTTATCTAAAAAAGTATTCCTAAAGTTTTTTATTTATCTAATTCTTTCTATTTATTAATATATAAAATTGGATTTTTTATTTGAATTTTAATTCAATTTAATAAATAAAGAATTCACTCTTTTTGTTTTCGTCATTTTATTTTTTTTTTTAGTATTTTCTCAATCTTGATATTCAATCTCATATTGACAATAGTGTATTGAACAAATATAATTCGATCGTGTAAAAATGAACCCATTTATCTCCGTCCTAGAGGTTTTTTTCTTTTTATGTTCAGAATCAATTAGAAATTTTTTGATTCGCGTTCTTGCTAGTTTAATATTTTGATTCCATTGTGAAATTGAATTTCGTTTATTTATTTTTATTCCGATTCTATCTATCCATTCGAATTCTTTGGGTTGCTAACTCAACGGTAGAGTACTCGGCTTTTAAGTACGGCTAGCATCTTTTACACATTTCTATGAAGCAAGGGATTCGTCCAAATCTTCGGGAGAGTTTGTAAGACCACGACTGATCCTGAAAGGAATGAATGGAAAAAACAGCATGTCGTATCAATGGATAATTTTGAGAATATTTTATTCTTGTTCAATTGACACAAAACCCAGTTTGAATTCTTGGCGCGGAACAAAATAAATTTCATGAAAAGTTAGGTCGAGTGAATAAATGGATAGAGCCCTAGGGTTCTAATTATAGGGAAACAAAAAGTAACGAGCTTCGGTTCTTAATTTGAATGATTATCCGATCTAATTAAACGTTAAAAAGATATTAGTTCCTAACGCGGGGAAAGGGTTTCCCATGAGTGGATTATCGATTTATTTAATGAGTCCTAAGTATTCGTGAATCCCTATTATGGGTTGTAGATGAATGTGTAGAAGAAGCAGTATATTGATAAAGATAGTTGTTTTTTCCAAAATCAAAAGAGCGATTGGAGTGAAAAAATAAAGGGTTTCTAACCACTTTGTTATAGTATAACAAACATAAACCAATTCAATTAACTGGAAATGAGAGGATAGAGAATCCGGTGATGAGTCGACCCGTTTTCAAGGTATCTACTTTTTTTACTACAATACTTTGTTTTCACCGTATCGCACTATGTATTGTTTGATCGCCCACTAAATCCCTTACCTTTGTTTTTAATCGAATTTCAAATGGAGGAATTTCAAGTATATTTAGAACTAGATAGATCTCAACAACACGACTTCCTATACCCACTTCTTTTTCGGGAGTATATTTATGCACTTGCTTATGATCATGGTTTAAATAGCTCGATGATTTCATTGAAAAGTGGGGGTTATGACAATAAATCTAGTTCACTAAGTGTGAAACGGTTAATTACTCGAATGTCTCAACAGCTTAATTTGAGTATTGCTGTTAATGACTCTAACCAAAATCCAATTTTTGGGCACAACAATCAGTTGTATTCTCAAATTATATCAGAGGGATTTGCTGTCGTGGTGGAAATTCCATTTGCCCCACGGTTGGTAGCTTTTTTAGAAGGGAAAGAATTAGAAAAATCTCAAAATTTCCAATCAATTCATTCAATATTTCCTTTTTTCGAGGACAAATTGTCACATTTAAATTATGTGTTAGATGTACTAATACCCCACCCCATTTGTCCCGAAATCTTGGTTCAACCCCTTCGCTGCTGGGTAAAGGATGCCTCTTCTTTCCATTTATTACGGTTCTTTCTCCACGAGTCTTTTAATTCGAATAGTCTTATTACTACAAAGAACTCTATTTCTGTTTTTTTAAAAAGGAATCCAAGATTGTTTTTGTTTCTATATAATTCTCATGTATATGAATATGAATCCATCCTCTTTTTTCTCTGTAACCAATCGTCTCATTTACGATCAACATCCTCTCGAGTCCTCGTTGAACGAATGTATTTCTATGGAAAAGTCGAAGATCTTGTCGAAGTCTTTGCTAAAGATTTTCAGGACATCTTATGCTTGTTCAAGGATCCTTTCATGCATTATGTTAGATATCAAGGAGAATCCATTCTGGCTTCAAAGGATACGCCTCTTCTGATGAATAAATGGAAATATTACCTTGTCGGTTTATGGCAATGGCATTTTCACGTGTCGTCTCAACCAGGAAGGGTTCATCTAAACCACTTAGGCAAGTACTCTATCAACTTTCTGGGCTATCTTTCCGGTGTGCGACTCAATTCTTTGGTGGTACGGAGTAAAATGCTAGAAAATTCATTTCTAATAGGTAATTCTATGAAGAAGGTCGATACGACCGTTCCAATTATTTATCTGATTGGATCATTGGCGAAGGCGCGGTTTTGTAACGCATTAGGGCATC